ATATTTTTTTTATACATGCCGAAGTGATGGAAAACAAAAAATATCTTTTACATATCCACCAAGTTTAAAATAAAATAATAAAAATTAATAATAATTAGAAACAAATTTTCTTTATATTCTTTATGATATTATATTAAAAATAACGATATATCCTTTATCTTATAAACTTTTTAGAAACTATATATATAAGTAAGAAATTACTAAAAAAATTGATACATAAAATAAGTAAAAAAAGAGATAAGAAGAGATCCGTCCTCCACTTACATATTTAATAACTTCTGCTACAAAGAAACTGGTAATACCAATACCGTTCGTAACTTCATCAATTACTTGTTTATCAAAAAAATGAGTTAGTCCGGTTAATCCTCTTATAGCCCTATTTAAGATTTTTGAATAAAAAATGTCTATGTAACCACGATTATATGACCAATCATATATTACATTTATGATTTTGTCCCAGAGACTTCTCCTAGGACCCATTTTAACAAAAAAATTGATTAAGTTAAAATTATGAAAATATGAATAAGCAGGCCCATATAAAAGAGACGCTATAAAAATTCCGAAATAAGCTATACTGACTGAAAAAATTGCATTTATTACAAATTCATACCAATCAAAATAATGGTTAGAATTTGAATGTAACAAGTTTATTGACGGAGTTAACCATTTTGATAATATATCAAAATGATCACTTATTCCTTGACCAAAAGGAATTCCTATGGATCCAACGAAAAAAGTAAATAAGACCAATACAATAAGTGGAAATAACATAGTATTGTCCGATTCATAAGGATATGCGGCAATTTTTTTAGTGGCAAAATTATTAATAGTAATAAGAGGTCGCATCCTATTTATTACTAGATTACCATCAATTGGATATGTTTTTTTCGAAAAAAAGGAATCCCTTTGATTATTATTCATTGGCGATAAAAAAAAATTATTTTTTCTCACTTTAGGTCCTTTTTTGCCCCATATGGATATTGAATAGAACGCATTATTTTTTTTGCCACTGTGGTTTTGAAAATTAACGTTCAAATGCCCTTCAAAAGTAAGTAAATACATCCGAAACATATAAAATGCAGTTAATCCTGCTGTGAAACAAGCTATTATTGCGAAAATCGGTGAATATAACCAACTATCATTAAGAATTTCGTCTTTGGACCAAAAACAAGCAAGGGGTGGAATACCACAAAGAGAAAGTGTACCCAATAAAAATGAAGTTTTTGTAATTGGCACATATTTTGTTAAACCGCCCATAAGAGCCATGTTCTGACTTTTATCTGGAGAATATCCAACAACGGTTTCCATTGAATGAATAATGGATCCAGATCCTAAAAATAACAATGCTTTCGAATAGGCATGACTGATCAAATGAAATAAAGCAGCTCGATAAGATCCCATGCCTAAAGCTAACATAATATAACCCAATTGAGACATTGTAGAATAGGCTAAACTTCTTTTAATGTCTCTTTGAGCAAGAGCCAAAGTAGCTCCTAATAGTATTGTTATTATACCCACCAAAGAAATTATATTCATTATATAAGGTATGACTGTAAAAAGAGGAAAAAGTCGAGCTACAAGAAAAATCCCCGCTGCTACCATAGTAGCAGCATGTATAAGAGCTGAAATAGGAGTAGGACCTTCCATGGCATCTGGTAACCATACATGAAGGGGGAATTGCGCGGATTTAGCAACCACACCAACAAATAATAGGGAAGCACACAAAGTAAGAAATAAAGAATTGGTCCCATCATTATCAATCAAATTATTGGCTATTTCGAACAAATCCCGAAATTCAAAACTACCCGTTATCCAATAAAGACCTAAGATTCCTAAAAATAAACCAAAATCCCCTACACGATTCGTTACAAAGGCTTTTTGACAAGCACTTGCCACAAGGGGTCGTGTGAACCAAAACCCTATTAATAGATACGAACACATTCCAACTAATTCCCAACAAATATAAATTTGTATCAAATTGGAACTAGTAACTAATCCCAGCATGGAAGCATTAGAAAAACTCATATAAGCAAAAAATCTCAAATAGCCTTGATCATGAGACATATAATTGTCACTATAAATAAGAACCATTATTCCAACAGTAGTAATTAATATTAACATAATGGAAGTAAGCGGATCTATCAAATGGCCAAAATCTAAGGAAAAATCATTATTGATGGTCCAAGACCATACATATTGATAGATAGGACTGCCATTTATTTGTTGAATAGACAGATCGGCTGAAAAAATCATAACGATACTTAGTAATAAAACACTAGGAAAAGCCCATATACGACGAATATTTTTTGTTGCCGCCGGAACAAGGAGAAGCCCCAACCCTATTGCTATAGGAACTGGAAGGGGAACGAAAGGTATGATCCACGCATATTGATATGTATGTTCCATAATAAAATTAAACTTTTTTTATTAATTGTTTTGTTTAATTGTTTCCGATTCACCAGCTCTTATATATTTTGAATTGAAAGGAGCAAAAAAAAAATCAAGATATGAAAAGACTCCAATTTAAAAATTGGAAATATTCAAATAAAAAAAAGAAGTTAAAATCAAATGATAAGATTAAGTCAATGTTTAAAAGTTATTACTTATATTACTTAGATATAATTATTACCTAAGATATTTATGAAGATACAGAATATGTATTATATTTTCAACCATTTATTATTTATTATTACAATAATTTAGTTTAAATCCATAGAACAGGTAAAATACAAAAAAGTACTTGATTTTGATATGTATTCTATCATCCACCAATAACTCAACCTGATAAAAAAAGCCCTCGTTATTTTAGTTAATTTATTTGGAATCAGTATTCGGAATCATTAATTGAATTAGTTCTGAACTAGTTCGTTGTGAAACTGAGTGAGTTGCTTATATTCCTTCCAATAAAACAACTTATGGTAACCTCTATGATATCCGTCAATTTGTTACTCGTCACTTCAGTTCTTTGCGAACTGCAATAAAAAAATGTCTTTTTTGTTTTCATTTCGGAATAGGAATGGATTGAGAACAGAACTATCTAGTTGCAACTCTTCAATTCCATAAGAAACCGCACGAAAAGCCATTACATTCTTAAAGCTAACACCGCCCCACACCACAAGATAATTATTATTACTACAGATAATTTTTATTGAACGTTCAAATAGCAATAGGAATTTGAATGATATTTTAAAAAGTGTCCTCAAGATATTGCATTGAATTACCTCCTTCAATCTCGACGATTGAAGATGGATGGGCTATTATGATTTAGAGCAAGCCGCTATGGTGAAATCGGTAGACACGCTGCTCTTAGGAAGCAGTGCTAGAGCATCTCGGTTCGAGTCCGAGTGGCGGCATCTTATAAAAAATAAAATAAAAAAAAATAAGAGTAAAATAAATACTCGAATAACTCCTATAATGTATAGGTATAGAATTAAATTATGGATTTCCATTCCAATGTTGGAGGACATCTTTTTTTAGGATTTTTATGATATTTTTTACTTTAGAACATATATTAACTCACATTTCTTTATCGATTGTTTCCGTTGTAATTACGATTTTTTTTATGAACTTATTAGTCCACGAAATCGTAGAACTATATGATTCGTCGGAAAAAGGAATGGTAGCTACTTTTGTTTGTATAACAGGATTATTAGTTATTCGTTGGATTTATTCAGGACATTTACCCTTAAGTGATTTATATGAATCATTAATGTTCCTGTCATGGAGTTTCTCCATTATTCATATGGTTCCCCATTTTAGGAACCATATGAATTATTTAAATGCAATAACTGCACCAAGTGCTGTTTTTACCCAAGGATTTGCTACTTCAGGTCTTTTAACTAAAATGAATCAATCCGCAATATTAGTACCGGCTCTACAATCACAGTGGTTAATGATGCACGTAAGTATGATGGTATTGAGCTATGCAGCTCTTCTGTGTGGATCATTATTATCAATAGCTCTTCTAGTCATTACATTTCGAAAAAATATAGATATATTTGGTAAATATAAAAACAATAATTTACTGGTTGGGCGATTTCCCTTTGACGAAATCCAATACGCGAATAAAATAAGCAATGTTTTACAAAACAATTGTTTTATTTCGTTTCGAAATTATCACAGGTATCAATTAATTCAGCAATTGGATTGTTGGAGTTCTCGTATTATTAGTCTCGGGTTTCTATTTTTAACCATAGGTATTCTTTCGGGAGCGGTATGGGCTAATGAAGCGTGGGGATCATATTGGAATTGGGACCCAAAAGAAACTTGGGCATTTATTACTTGGACAATATTCGCAATTTATTTACATACTAGAACAAATGAAGATTTGCAAGGCTCGAATTCTGCAATTGTGGCTTCTATGGGATTTTTTTTAATTTGGATATGCTATTTTGGAGTAAACCTATTAGGAATCGGGCTACATAGTTATGGTTCATTCACATTAACATCTAATTGAGGAAAATACCTTACGAATACAATACACAAGAATAGCATATGAAAGTTTTATGAGTTTTTGAGAACCATTTGAATCACTACTTTATTCAAATGGTTCTCAAAAGCTACAAAAGTATCTGATTACAATTAATTGAATTCTTTTTTTTTTACTTTAAAGATAAAGAAGTAATAAAGAAGACTTATTTAGTTTTCATTGTACATTGTACAACTGAACCAAAAAAAATTTATTTTTTTTTATCTTTTTTCTTTTTATATGTCTTATTGATGAAAACTATCTATAAAAGTAATTAGCTAGAATAGCTTCTACCTTGTCAATTGATAGTGAGAAAACGAAATCCGGATAAATACCAATACCTATTACGGGTAGAAAGATACAGATTGAAACAAATAGTTCTCGTGGTCCAGAATCAAAAAAATGAGAATTTGGAGAATGAAATTGCTTATATCCATAGAACATCTGACGTAACATAGATACTGAATAAATAGGAGTTAATATCATTCCAATTGCCGCTACAAAAATGATTAGTATTTTTGGCATTAAAAGATATTTTTGGCTCGTTATTAGTCCAAAAAAAACCACCAATTCTGCAACAAAACCACTCATTCCAGGCAATGCAAGTGAAGCCATCGAGAAACTACTGAACATTGTAAATATTTTTGGCATTGGGATAGCTATTCCTCCCATTTCGTCGAGATAAACAAGACGTATTCTATCGTAACTAGTTCCTGCCAAGAAAAAAAGTGCAGCACCAATAAATCCATGAGAGATCATTTGTAAAATGGCCCCATTGAGTCCTGTATCAGTTATCGAACCAATTCCTATAATTATGAAACCCATATGAGATACGGAGGAATAGGCAATTCTCTTTTTTAGATTGCGCTGACCGAGAGATGTTGAAGCTGCATAGATTATTTGAATTGTGCCTATTATCATCAACCAGGGAGAAAATATAGAATGAGCGTGGGGTAATAATTCCATATTGATCCGAACCAATCCATATGCTCCCATTTTTAATAAGATTCCGGCTAAAAGCATACATGTACTGTAATGTGCTTCTCCATGGGTATCTGGTAACCATGTATGTAGAGGTATAATCGGCAATTTGACAGCATAAGCAATAAGAAACCCAAAATAGAATATTATTTCCAATGCCACAGGATATGATTGATTGGCTGATGTTTCAAAATTTAATGTTGGTTCATTGGAACCATATAAACCCATACCCAGAACTCCCATTAAGAGAAAAATAGAACCCCCTGCAGTGTACAAAATAAATTTTGTAGCTGAGTACAAACGGTTCTTCCCTCCCCACATGGATAGAAGTAGGTAGACAGGAATTAATTCTAATTCCCACATAATAAAAAAAAGTAAAAGATCCCGAGAAGAAAATGGTCCTATTTGACCGCTGTACATTGCTAACATGAGAAAATGGAACAATCTAGAATCTCGAGTAACCGGCCAGGCCGCTAAAGTAGCTAAGGTAGTGATGAATCCCGTGAGTAAAATGGGTCCAATGGAAAGTCCATCGATTCCTAATCTCCAGTGAAAATAAAAAAAATGGATCCATTTATAATCCTGTTCTAATTGGATTAATGGATCGTCCAATTGGAAATGATAACAGAATACATAGGCCGTTAGAAGTAATTCTAATAGACATATACAAATAGTATACCACCTAATAACCTTATTTCCTCTATGAGGGAAAAAGAAAATGAAAGTACCTGCGAATATCGGCAAAACAACAATTATTGTTAACCAAGGAAAATCATTCGTGGTAAAGACAAGATACACTTTGACCAGAAAAACCCGTGCTCGAAAGAAAATAATTTATCGAGTACGGGTTTTTGTCGGTAAAGAAAAAAATGGATTCAAGTGGAATTTTCTGGAACGTATCAATAAGCTAGACCCATACTACGAGTTGTTTCATGCCATAAATAAACCCGGACACTCAGGAAATCCGTTGGACAAGCGGATTCACACCTTTTACAACCTACACAGTCTTCTGTTCTTGGAGCAGAAGCAATTTGTTTAGCTTTACATCCGTCCCAAGGTATCATTTCTAATACATCAGTGGGGCAGGCGCGTACACATTGGGTACACCCTATACATGTATCATAAATCTTTACTGAATGTGACATTGGATCTATAAATTTTTTTAACCTCATAAATTTTCGATCTAGTAAAAGTAGTAAATGAATTTTATATTCTATACACCAGACGAATCAATGATTTAGATTTACCAGAATCAATCTAGTTCTGGATCTGCTCATGAAAGAGTACCAAGATACTTTGATTTATCACGTCGTTTTAGCAAACAGCGCCGTAGGCTTATGTTGCACATATCAATTTCAATTGGCGAATAGTTTATATTTTTATTTATACCATTATTTATTCAACAAATTAGATTGATTGATACGCGTTGATTTTCTGTTACGATGAATTGATGAAACAATAGCTAATCCAATAGCTGCTTCAGCAGCTGCAATTGCTATAACAAAAATTGAGAAAACGTCTCCTTTTAATTGGCGATTATCAAATAAATCAGAAAATGTTACGAAATTAATATTAACTGCATTCAGTATAAGTTCAAGACACATAAGCGCTCGAACCATATTTCGACTTGTAATCAATCCATAAATACCGATGGATAATAAAAAGGCACTCAAACCAAGTACATGTTCGAGCATCATTGACCAACTCCTCATCAATCTCGATTCATTTCAATATGAACAATAAAATAGAATTTAAAGAAAAGAACAAGTCCCTATTACCTATTATATTATTATAATTTATTTTTTATTTTATTTAGTACTGACGAGCCATAGCAATTGCACCTATCAAGGCAACTAAAAGAATTATCGAAATAAGTTCAAATGGAAGAAAAAAATCTGTTGATAAATGAATCCCAATTTGTTGACCATTATTAATCAAGTCCTGCTCTATAATCTGGTTTGATCTTGTAGTCCAAATAATCCCGTACCATGACGTATCTGGGATAGTAGTAATTAGTGAAACAAAAATACTTGTACAAACCAGTGAAGTGACTCCGTCTCCAACGGCCCAAAGATGGAAATTTTTGTAATATTCTGAACCATTCATGAACATCACAGCAAATACAATTAATACATTTATTGCTCCCACATAAATAAGGAGCTGTGCAGCAGCTACAAAGGGGGAGTTCGATGGAATATGGAATAAGGATGTACAAACAAGAACTAATCCCAATGAAAAAGCAGAAAAAATTGGATTGGTAAGTAATACCACTCCTAGACTCCCCACTATAAGACCCAATCCCAAAAAAACTAAAAGAAAATCGTGTATTGGTCCAGGTAAATCCATTCTATGTAAAATAAGAGATAATTTTTAAGTCGAAATTTTTCATAAACCTATTGACCAAACCAGGAAAAAAGAAGTTACCCTATTGATACGTTCCTAATTGAATTAAATCTAATGGGGTGTGGGTTGATATAGATACACTTACTTATTAGTTAAATAATTGAATACATTTCTCTATCCGAAAGTTTCTTTCGAAATTAATATTAATCGATTTTTTTTATTAACTGTTTATATAATATATATACTATATAAAAATATATATATATATATGTAGAGTATATATGAATCCATTTTCAATCCAAAGCAATTCATTATTCTCAGCACTCCATAGTTGTTAAAATTTTAGTTTTAGTTATTGACCAAGCAAGATGAAAGAAGCTGCGCTACTTTAGATCAAAACTAAATCTTAGTATTAGTAATCGGTAATTGTTCTTGAATCAAGTGGTTTACCCACGGCTTTTTTGGTTTGAGTCGAATTCATAATTGTTCTAATTGTGTAATCGTCGATTACTGACATTGGCAACCGACCCAAAGCAATTTGATTATAATTCAACTCGTGACGATCATAAGTAGAAAGTTCGTATTCTTCAGTCATTGATAAACAATTCGTTGGACAATACTCAACGCAGTTACCACAAAATATACAGATTCCGAAATCAATACTGTAATTAAGCAATCGTTTCTTTCGAATAGAAGTTTCCAATTTCCAATCAACAACGGGTAGATCTATAGGACATACCCGAACACAGACTTCACAAGCAATGCATTTATCAAATTCAAAGTGGATTCGACCACGGAAACGTTCCGATGTGATCAATTTTTCATAAGGATATTGAATAGTTACAGGTAAACGATTTGCATGGGATAAGGTAATCATAAAACTTTGACCGATATACCTTGCAGCCCGTACTGTTTGTTGGCCATAATTCATGAACCCAGTTACCATGGGGAACATATCTTGAATATCTATGAATAATTTTATGTTTCTTTCTCTTGTTTGAGAGAAGTTATGAATCTAGAATAGGCTGTGCCTTTACTTTACAGTGAAAAGAGTTGGGAAGAGGTTGTCAATAATAGATTACCTAAAGAAATAGGTAAAAGAAATTTCCATCCAAGATTTAATAGTTGGTCCATTCTCATTCTAGGTAAAGTCCATCTTGTTGTGATAGGAATGAACAGGAACAAATAAGCTTTAGCTAATGTAATAAAGATACCAATGGTCGTTCTAAAGACTCCGCCCACTTCATTTATTCCGAAAAGCTCAGGACTTAATATGTACGGAATAGAGAGATTCCAGCCGCCCAAGTAAAGAACTGTTACAAATAATGAAGAAACTAGTAGATTTAGATAGGAAGCAACATAAAATAAACCAAATTTTATACCTGAATATTCGGTTTGATAACCTGCTACTAATTCTTCCTCTGCTTCTGGTAAATCAAAAGGTAATCTCTCGCATTCTGCTAGGGAAGAAATTAAAAAAACAGTAAAACCTATAGGTTGGCGCCACAGATTCCAACCCCAAAAACCATATTTTGACTGCGCCTCAACTATATCAACTGTACTTGAACTGTTAGATAATCATAGTCGGTGATAACATCACTATTCCCATCGCTATTGCAAAACCGTACATGAGACTTAAGCTTCATACGGCTCCTCGACGGCCACAAATAAATCTAAGGACTGGTTCAATCTCGATATACTTTACTTATTTTGTAGAGTAGATAGAGTAAAGATACATCGGAGAGTCCAAAATTAGACCAATGCAATTCTGTCTGCTATAATAAAACAAATGCTTCTGAATTGATCTCATTCTTTATAATTGCAATTTTTTGTTCAGTAATAACTTAATACTTCAATAAAATACTCGTTGTATCACGTTGTTTCAATAGAAATTTCGACTTATTTTTTTTAGACAAAGAATTAGACATTCTATTATATTAGTTCATGAATCATGATAAGAATTCTATCTGTATTAATCTGGACAAAAAAAAATAAATATAAATAAAGGATTACTTCGTTCCTGATAGTAATTTGTTTAATCAGTGGGTAGGAGCATACTCTGGATCGGGATCGTGGGAAAGTACTGCTTGATCATTTCTACTAACTTAAAGCCCCATTAGGATTCCTTTTATGCATAAATATCCCTTTGGATAATTTACTTACATTATCTCCATTACTAATCCTTTGTGTACCTTGGTATTCCTAACCGTCCACTCGTTTTTATTCGATCTCCGGTATGGTAATACATATAATAATAAAAACTCCATACAGTTTCTCTTTTGTACCCGCTTCAAACTATGATGACTAATCAACCAATCTTGCTTGGGGTAACCCGTTTATACTGTTTATATTTATGTCCGCTTAACTCTTGTACCTAGGTAATGAGACTCAATCTTTTTACTGCCAATTTCTAAGCTGTTTTCTTTCACTCATATAACTATCTGGTTTAGTTTAGCTCATCGCCCCCAATGTTGAATAAAAAAATGAGGATATCTATTCAATATATTCCACTTTCTTTTTTCCTAGAACGAAAATGCAAATAAATTAGGTCAAATAAAAAAGTCCATGTTCCAACGAATCACACGTAGAGATATTGATAACACACATGGAGTTAATGGTATTTCATAACTAATCGATTGAGCAGCAGCTCGTAGACCACCTAAAAAGGAATATTTATTATTCGATCCATATCCTGACATAAGAAGTCCAATAGGAGCAATACTTGAAATGGCAATCCATAAGAAAACCCCTATATTTAGGTCGGCTAAAACAAGGTGATAGCCAAAAGGAATTACTGAAAAACTTAGTAAAATGGATATGACCGCTATAGACGGTCCGATACTGAATAAACTAATATCGCCTCTAGATGGGATAAGATCTTCTTTGAAAAGTAATTTTGTACCATCTGCTAGAGCTTGAAGAATTCCCAAAGGACCCGCGTATTCAGGTCCAATACGTTGTTGTATCCCTGCAGATATTTGTCTTTCTAACCACACAATTACTAGTACCCCTATTATGATTCCCAATACAGGAGTAAGAATAGGAACAAGTAACCAGATGAGCCCATAAACCTCTTTTAAGGATTCCGATCTGGAAAAAGAATTGATAGCTTGTACTCTTGTCGTATCAATTATCATTTCAACGATCAACTTCTCCCATAATAATATCGATACTACCTAGTATTGTCATAATATCAGCCAATTTCATTCTTTTAACTAGCTGAGGAAGAATTTGCAAATTGATAAAACCGGGCGGACGAATTTTCCATCTCCAGGGAAAAACACCCCGATCTCCTATCAGAAAAATTCCCAATTCCCCCTTCGGGGCTTCCACTCTTACATAAAGTTCTTGTTTAGATAATTCAAAAGTAGGCGCAGGTTTTTTACTAATGAATCGATAATCAAATTCATTCCATTCGGAATCCTTTGTTCTATCAAAGCGCCGTACCTCTAAATTCTCATAGGGCCCCCCTGGAATTCCTTCCAGAGCTTGTTGAATAATTTTTATGGATTCCGCCATTTCACTGATTCGGACTAAATAACGAGCTAACGAATCTCCTTCTTTTTGCCATTGTACTTCCCAATCAAATTCGTCGTAACACTCATAATGATCGACTTTACGAAGATCCCACTCAATTCCGGACGCTCGTAGCATTGGTCCTGATAAGCCCCAATTTATTGCCTCTCCTCCACCAATAATGCCCACTCCTTCAACTCGTTCCAAAAAAATGGGATTACGCGTAATAAGCTTTTGATATTCAGTAATCCCTGTTAAAAAATAATCACAGAAATCAAAACATTTATCTATCCAGCCATAAGGTAAATCAGCAGCTACCCCTCCGATACGGAAATAATTATGCATCATTCGCATACCTGTCGAAGATTCGAACAGGTCATATATCAATTCCCTTTCTCGGAAAATATAGAAGAAAGGAGTCTGCGCGCCGATATCTGCCATAAAAGGGCCGAGCCATAACAAATGAGAAGCTATACGACTCAGTTCTAGCATAATTACTCTAATATAGCTCGCTCTTTTCGGTACTTGAATATTTCCCAACCGTTCTGGTCCATTTACCGTTATTGCCTCTGTAAACATAGTAGCTAAATAATCCCAGCGTGTTACATAAGGAAGATATTGTATAATTGTTCGATTTTCAGCAATTTTTTCCATCCCTCTGTGTAAATAACCCAATATGGGTTCACAGTCAATAACATTTTCCCCGTCTAGAGTAACGATGAGTCGAAGAACACCATGCATTGATGGGTGGTGAGGACCCATATTGACTATCATGAGGTCTTTTCTTGTAGTTGGTACAGTCATATATTTTTTCCCCGATTCATTATTCCATGAAGTGCTGAAACCGAAATGAAATTCATCAAATTATAATAATAATAAATATATCTATAATAAGATTTTAATATTTAAAGTATAATAGAAAATAATAAAAATCTAATAAATCCAATAATTCAAAACTAATCTTAAAATTCACTTAATGAGTTTTTGGCTCCCGAATATCCAATTGACTAATTAATTCTTTATAACGTACTCTATTTTTCTTTGACAAATAAACCAGCAGCCGTTGACGTTTTCCCAGAATTTTCCGTAGACCTCTCTGAGATAAATAGTCTTTTCTGTGCAATTCTAAATGGGAAGTAAGTCTACGTATTTTATTGGTGAAACTGAATACTTGAAATTCAACAGACCCCTTATTTTCTTCTTTTTCTTCTTGCGAAATAACTGAAATTAATAAATTTTTTACCATAAAAAGAATTTGTTCCCCCCCCTTTTTTTTTTACAGATATGGATTTTACTGATCAGTAATAATAATGCCAGTCATTCTAATTTCTTATACAATACACAAAAATCTGTATTTATTCATATACTTCTTTTTTTATCGAATTCAAATGTAATTAATCAATTTTCAATTTTATTTGGATGTGGATACAAAAGGGCGGTACATTTAGAACCCACAAAAGAGAAGAATTTGAACTTAAGATAAGAAGATTATGACGACTCATTACTAGATATAATTGCTAAGCTAAGATAAATTCATTGAATCAGTATCATGTACCAGAATAGAATATAACACAAGGCGTGTGTGTATATTTGTTTGTCTTCATCTACTATACCGGCCAGATATGCCACTTGATCCATGTAAATGTACCATCAACTTATTATCAATCATGGATACATATGTATCCTTAACATACTGAAACGACTACCATTATTGGTATCAAACCAATAGCGATTCATACAAGCTAAATCTTCTAATCGATAATTGGGCCAAAGAAATAATTTTAACTTAATAAATTTATTTATATCTACATCAGGATGCTTATCCTCAAAAAAAAATTCACCACAGTTCCTTGCACTATTCCCATTGCAAAATACTTGGTTTCTATCCCCAACATTGACATTTCTCGAATTTAAACAAATTTGAATTCTCAATTCTCTACGACGTCTAGGAGATAAAATATTTTCAGGAACAATAAAATCATTAAGACCATTCTTATCAACATTTCTTTTTTCTTGACATCTTCGATTAGTTTGGTGCTGACTCTTATGCACCCGTGAAATAGCTATGGTTTGGTACATGATCCATTGTCCATCCCATTTTGTGGATAGCCGAGTTGGTTCAATAATCAATAGCCCCCCTTTTTCCAAATTGAAAAAAGTCATAAACTCTGGCTTTCCAATCAGCATTGGAATCGGATTTATTTCGTCTCTTTGAATAAAGGCTGCAGCCATTTCATTTGGATCTCTTAATCTAAGGAGTAGCCAAAATATCTTTAAATTATTGATTGCTGTTTGGCTCAAAGAAAAAGTCGTTTTCAATTGAAATTTCAAAAGAAAATATCTTTTCAGGAAGAGTTTTAACATCAACCGGGAAATATATTTAGTTTCCTCGATGTATTCAAGAACGTCTGAGTCTGATCCCCACAAATCTTCTTCAACATAGTCTTCTAATGGATCATATCCAAGATATCCTGGGATTGGCTCTTGTTTTTCTTCTTGATTTAGATTCTCTAATTCAACTTGATTTAGATTCGCTAATTCAAGCCATTTTTTTAGCTTTTGGGTGATTGTTAGATTGTTTTCTTTTATATTCGAATTAAAAAGAAGTAAATTGATTGGTATGATCCACGGCTCAGTCTTATATACATCATAAAATAACCAAAATTCTGGGAAAAACCAAGGTTCCCAATTTGATATAGGCCCATTTAGTTTTTTTTCATTCATTCCCTTCCAGTCAAAAGATGTTTTTGTTTGATTGGCTGCTGGGTTGATTTGGTTTTGGTTATGAATTGTGAGATTAAAAAGATTATTATTATTATCAATTTTATCAATTATTTGATAATAATAATAACGAGTCTTAGTATTTTTTTTTATGTTGGTACTGGCATTTGTCCATTCATCAATATCGCTCGTTTTTCTAAGCCCAAAATTAAAAGCTCTCCAATCAAAATATTTCCTATCCGAATTTTGATTCCTATCAATAATAGAATCTTTTCGTAGATAATTACTAAGATCTATATCTGCGGGTAAATAATCAAATTCAGGATTATCTCTATTATAGAGGATCCCTCGGGCTGCGTTTACTTGTAATGGAAACCCATAAATATATGAACCCTTCTTATCTTCATATTCATAATTAATATATTTATTTGATAAAAGATCATATTTGTAGTTTTTTATTAATTTCTTTTTTTGGATCCATAATGAATTCACTGCATAATTGTTTTGTTTCTCGTAATGAATTAATTGGTCTTTTTTATATGAATCGAAATTTCTTGGGTTTGTTTTTTGAACCATAAAACTTTGATTGATTCCATTTCGCCATTTTTGTGGTAGTAATCTAGACCATATAGTCTGAGATAAGTCGTATTGATAGTGATCATTACCCATTAACCAGCTTTTCCATTCATTCATTCCAAAACTGTGAAGTTTCTTATGCCTTGATTCGCAATGAAATATTCCTTGTGCTCCAATAAAATATTTTATTCTATCTTTTATAAAAGGAATTGTTCCGTGATATTGAAATACGGATTTCAAGTGATACTTGTTGATAACTTGAGTTTGTGATAATTTGTAAAATACATATGCCTGTGACAAAGAAGCGAGGTCGCAAAAAATCTGTGAATTCTTATTAAAAATAGACTTTCTTTTTCTTATAGTCGAAAAAAAATAAATTGGATTTTTAGTTTTTT